AGTTAAAAATCAATTGTACCATCCCCCTATTAAAAAAAAACCATCTATTTTCCCTAAAAACCTGAAAAACATTTTTTTTTTCTTTGAGTAATATAAACAGTGGTTCAAAGTTACTTACTCTTTTTAAAAAATTTAAATTAATTTAGTTGATTTTCTTAATAAACTTTAAACAAAATGTATAGTAATGAATTTAGGTTAAACTTAAAAATTCAAGAATTTTTGTGGGGTAAAAACTTTTTGTGATGAATTTAGGTTATATTGTAAATTTACTAATTAAATTAGGTTATAAAAATTTGCTGTGGGTAAATGAGGGTTGGCTTGTTTTTAGGTTATAAAAAAAATAAAACTGAAAATCATCATAGTGTTATTCTAATTTGTTGAGAAATTGTTATAACAGTGGATCGTCTTTTAACCGATTAATTAAAATCTAAAAATATGAAATTTTTTGGTTTATTTAATTAAATTTTGTAATAAAAAATTTATGTTAATGAATTTAGGTTAAATTTATAAATCCAAGAATTTTCATGGGGTAAAAACTTTTTGTGATGAATTTAGGTTATATTGTAAATTTACTAATTAAATTAGGCTATAAAAATTGACTGGGGGTAAATGAGGGTTAGCTTGTTTTTAGGTTATAAAAAAATAAAACTGAAAATCATCATAGTGTTATTTTAATTTGTTGAGAAATTGTTATAACAGTGGATCATCTTTTAACAGATTTATTAAAATCTAAAAATATGAAATTTTTTGGTTTATTTAATTAAATTTTGTAATAAAAAAAATTATGTTAATGAATTTAGGTTAAATTTATAAATCCAAGAATTTTCGTGGGGTAAAAACTTTTTGTGATGAATTTAGGTTATATTTTAAATTTACTAATTAAATTAGGTTATAAAAATTTGCTGTGGGTAAATGAGGGTTAGCTTGTTTTTAGGTTATAAAAAAAATAAAACTGAAAATCATCATAGTGTTATTCTAATTTGTTGAGAAATTGTTATAACAGTGGATCATCTTTTAACCGATTAATTAAAATCTAAAAATATGAAATTTTTTGGTTTATTTAATTAAATTTTGTAATAAAAAAATTTATGTTAATGAATTTAGGTTAAATTTATAAATCCAAGAATTTTCGTGGGGTAAAAACTTTTTGTGATGAATTTAGGTTATATTGTAAATTTACTAATTAAATTAGGCTATAAAAATTTGCTGTGGGGAAATGAGGGTTAGCTTGTTTTTAGGTTATAAAAAAAATAAAACTGAAAATCATTATAGTGTTATTCTAATTTGTTGTGAAATTGTTATAACAGTGGATCATCTTTTAACCGATTAATAAAAATTTAAAAATATGAAATTTTTTGGTTTATTTAATTAAATTTTGTAAAAAAAAATTTATGTTAATGAATTTAGGTTAAATTTGTAAATCCAAGAATTTTCATGGGGTAAAAACTTTTTGTGATGAATTTAGGTTATATTGTAAATTTACTAATTAAATTAGGTTATAAAAATTGACTGGGGGTAAATGAGGGTTAGCTTGTTTTTAGGTTATAAAAAAAATAAAACTGAAAATCATCATAGTGTTATTTTAATTTGTTGAGAAATTGTTATAACAGTGGATCATCTTTTAACAGATTTATTAAAATCTAAAAATATGAAATTTTTTGGTTTATTTAATTAAATTTTGTAATAAAAAAATTTATGTTAATGAATTTAGGTTAAATTTTTAAATCCAAGAATTTTCGTGGGGTAAAAACTTTTTGTGATGAATTTAGGTTATATTGTAAATTTACTAAAAAAAAAAAAAAAAAAAAAAAAAAAATTTATGTAGATGTATATAGTACATAATTTGTTCTTATTATATATATATTAATGTATTTCCTTGCTATCCAAAATTAATATTGAACCACTGTTATTTATACTTGAAGAGAAAAAAAAATTAAAAAATGGATTGAAGGTTTTTTAATGAAAACAGATGTAAAATTTTAAATAGGAGCTTGGTTTAAAATTTTTTTACTAGGTTTATTAACTTAATTTAGTTAAGGGGTTTTAGTATAAATTTCAATACAAAAAAAAATTTTCATTCAGCAATTTTTTTAAAAAATTAGTTTTTTGACGAAATGTTGGTTGTTTAAATTTTAGGGGGTTTTAGGTTTAATTATTCTTTTTTAAAGAGAAAACTTGATCCACCCTTATTAAAACTTGTAGAGAATTATTTGATCAAAATAAGAGGAAAGGTTTTTAGATGAAAATAGATGTAAAATTTTAAATAGGGGCTTGGTTTAAAAAATTACGGGGGGGATTTTCAGTGTTAAAGGTTAATAAAATTATTGGGGGGTAATTTTAGTTAATTTAAAACTGTAGGAGTAAAATGATGTGCCAGCATTCGCGGTTAAACATCATCCTTGAATCTTTACATTTAATTAGGAAATTAGTAGGTATAAAGAAAAATTGATTTATTTTAATGGGGGTGAAATAGATTAAAATTGATTTATATAGAAAATTTCTTAAATATTTGGTTTAAACTAGGATTAGATACCCTATTATTTAAATTTAAATGACAATTTTTTTTTTTTAGGAATTTGGTTATACAAAAAATTAAATTGATTTGGCGGTTTTTTAAACTTTTTAGAGGAACCTGTTGATTAATTTGATAATCCACGATTTTATTTACCTTAATTTTCTTGTATATCTCTATAATTGAATATATTTTGAGGTTAATTTTCTTTTTTCTATTACAGAAATTAATTTAGGTCAAGGTGCAGTTGTATTTAGGTTCAAATGGGTTACATTAATTTAGGTTTGTGGGGGGCTTATTTAAATAAAAATGTAAAAATGGATTTAAAAGTAAGATTTTTTATTCAAAAATTTGAATCATGCTCTAGATTATGTACATATCGCCCGTCATTCTCATCAAGTGAGACAAGTCGTAACAAAGTAGATGTATTGGAAAATGTATCTAGCGGATATATTCATGGTGAAATAATTTTTTACAATAATTAGTTTAAACTGTTCAATTCAGTTTTATCTGAGCTAATTTAATTTTTTTTAAAAATTAAATAATTGAAAAAATTATTTTTTGTTTAAATTGATTATCATTAAATTTTTTAAAATTGGAACTGTAATGGGGGTTAAATTGATCCAGGAAGAAGAAAATTTTTAAATTGTACCTTTTGTGTCAGGGTTGATTAATTTATTATAGTTATTTATCTTTCCCGAAAGGTTAGGATCTTAATTAATTTGGTTTTTGTTGTGGTATAATCATTGGTTAATTTAATTAAGATTTGAAATGAAAATCGTTTAATTTGATATCTGGTTATTTTGGAAATAAATTTAATTTAGGGGTATTTATCAGTTAAAAATTTATTTTTATTAAAAACTTTAAACACTAAATTAAACTGGGTTAATCTGGTTTAAATTTTATAAATATTGATTTCGAGGACGTTGTAGGATTAAAATTTTTTTTCTATAGAAGTTTATTATAAATTATTCCTTAAATTTTAAAAATTTTAATTTGTTACAAAATTAACAAATTGAATTTTCTTATTTGTTAAAAATGATTAAATTAGTAAACTTAAAATTTAATTTTATGAACTCGGCAAGTTGTTTTTCTGTCTGTTTATCAAAAACATTTCTTTTAGTTTAATATTAAAAGTTGGGCCTGCTCAATGAATATTTTAAATAGCTGCAGTATTTTAACTGTACAAAGGTAGCGTAGTAATTAGTCTTTTAATTGAGGTCTTGAATGAATGGTTTAACAAGATGAAACCTTTATTAATTTAATTAGATGAATTTTATTTTTTAGTTAAAAAGCTAAAATTTTAAAATGGGACGATAAGACCCTATAGATCTTTAAATTTTTATTTTATAAATTTATTTTGGTTAATTTAAGCTTTATGAGTAAAAATTTTTTGTTGGGGTGACAAATAAATTTTTATAACTTTAAGGCTTTTTTACATATGTAAATGGATTAAATGAACCTAAATTTAGGGTTGTTAAAATAAGATACCTTAGGGATAACAGCGTTATAAATTTGTATAGTTCTTATAGATAAATTTGTTTGCGACCTCGATGTTGAATTAATCTTAAGTTTTGGGGCAGAAATTAAAAGTTTTGGTCTGTTCGACCTTTAAAAGATTACGTGATTTGAGTTCAAACCGGTGTGAGCCAGGTTGGTTTCTATCTATTTTGAAGTTTGTTTAATTAGTACGAGAGGACTCTTAAGTCAGAAAAAATTTCTGCTGATTTGGCAGAAAAGTGCTTTAAACTTAGAATTTAAAAATGTATAATATACAGTTAGTATATGTTCTTTTTAAACTTTATTATTATACTTATACTAATTTTAATTTCAGTTGCTTTTTATGTTTTGTTAGAACGTAAAGTTTTGGGGTATATACAAATTCGTAGGGGACCTTTTAAAGTTGGGGTTTTAGGAATTTTTCAACCTTTTGGTGATGCGATTAAACTCTTTTCTAAGGAGTCTTATTTTTTGTATTTTGGTAATTTACTTATTTATTATGTAATACCATTTTTAGGGCTTTTAGTTTCAATAAATTTATGGTGTTTATATCCCTGTATAAATAATTTTCTAACTTTTCCTTTGGGTTTAATTTTTTTTATTTCATGTTCAAGATTTATAATTTACAGAATTTTGTTATCAAGATGAGCTTCAAATTCATCCTATACTCTTCTTGGCTGTCTTCGTTCAGTTGCTCAAAGTATTTCCTATGAAGTTTGTATATTTTTAGTCTTATTTAATTTTATTTTTTTTTTAAATAGATTTAATTTACTTAAATTTTCTTATTTACAACAATTTAATTGATTTTTAATAATTGGGTATCCTCTTTTTTTAATTTTATACTCTTGTATTTTAGCGGAAACTAATCGGTCTCCCTTTGATTTTTCTGAGGGGGAATCAGAGTTAGTTTCTGGTTTTAACACTGAATACAGTTCTTTTAATTTTTCATTTATTTTTTTATCAGAATACATAAACATAATTTTTATGAGTTTTATTTTAAGATTATTATTCTTGGGTGGTGACTATTTTTGTTTAATTTTCTTTTTTAGGGTGATGATTTTAAACTTTAGATTAATTTGGGTTCGTGGGTCCTTTCCACGTCTTCGTTATGATAAATTGATGATAATATGTTGAAAAATTTATTTACCAATTTCTTTACATTATTTTTTTTTTTTCTTAAATATTTCGGTTTTAATTTATTAATCTCATTTATTTTAGTAAAGTTAATAAAAAATTAATTTTGTTTTATGTTTTCAAGACATACTTTGTTTTTTAACTATTTAATTAATTTACACAATAGGGGGTTAATCATGAAAAATGAAAAGTAAACCAGTGTTAAGAGCTGCCCAATTAGGATAAAGGGGGGTTCAACAGGTTTGGCCCCAATTCAGGTAAGTAAAATAAATGTCATACAAAAAATTAAAAAGGTAATTTTTTTAGTTAAGTATATTCTAGAACTTTTAAATTTTAAGTTTATAGAAAAGGGTAATGTTAAAATGATGATGATGGATATAAATAAAGCTACTACACCCCCCAATTTGTTTGGAATAGAGCGTAGAATAGCGTAAGCAAATAAAAAGTATCATTCAGGTTGAATGTGGGGAGGGGTAACTATTGGATTAGCGGGTGTAAAGTTTTCAGGGTCATTAAATAGAAAGGGTACTTTTAAGTTAATTAATAAAAATATTAAAATTAATAATATAAATCCATGTAAGTCTTTTAAAGAAAAGTAAGGGTGGAATCTAATTTTATCAATCTTATTTCTAAGTCCTAACGGGTTTGATGAACCTTTTTCATGTAAAAAGATTAAATGAAATAGAATGACGACACAAAGAATAAAGGGTAAAATAAAGTGGAATGAGAAAAATCGGTTAAGTGTAGGGTTTTCAACTGAAAACCCTCCCCAAATTCATGTGACTAGTGTGTTTCCAAGGTAAGGGATAGCTGATAATAAATTTGTAATTACTGTGGCTCCTCAGAAAGATATCTGGCCTCACGGTAGCACATAACCTAAAAACGCGGTTGCCATTAAAATTAATATAATTAGAGTACCAGAGGCCCAGACTTTAATTTTTAAGTAAGACCCATAGTAGATTCCTCGGCCAGTGTGAATAAACATAAAGAAAAAGAATATTGAAGCTCCGTTAGCATGGATTACACGTAGTAGTCATCCGAAGTTTGTGTCCCGGGTGATATGAATTATTCTGTTAAACGCGTTGTTGATGTTAGGTGTATAATGTATTGATAAAAAGATTCCTGAAATTAATTGTGTCATTAGGCATAACCCCAAGATTGACCCAAAGTTTCATCAGTAAGAAATATTTCTTGGTGTTGGTAAGTTAATAAGGAATCTATTTAAAATTTTGAAATTTTTTTTCATAAGTTAATTTAAAGATATACTCTATTTTTGATTTACAAGATCAATGTTTTTATTAAACTATTAAATTCAGCCAATAGTTTAATTAAAATTTTAATTTTGGAGATTAAAGATACTTTTTTGTTTAGCTGAATTTTTTTTTTTTTTTTTTTTTTTTTTTTTTTTTAAAAAAAAATATTTAGAGATTTATATTTTAATTTTAGTATTTTAAATTGATTTATCTAATGATAATTTTTATTTAAAAAATTTAAAATTTAATTTCTTTATTGGGTGGTGAAAATATTGTTAAATTTTTAATTTAGTTTACATAGATATTTATATTTTTTTTATTATTTAACATTCATAAGTTTTTTTTAGGGGCCCCTCAAATGAATTAATTAAGTTTGAAATTCTGATTAATACAACTAAAATCATTATTGTTACTGTTGTTAGGGTGTTAATTTTATTCGTTGAAATAATTTTTATAATTGATTTTTTTTCTTCATTTTCTTGAATTGTCAGGGTTTCTTCCATTCATTTGGTTTTAAATAGAAAGTAGGTATCTATTTTTATTAAGTAAATTAGAATTGTTAGTGTTATTGTAATTAATCTAATTTTAATTGATCATTTAAATTTTTCGTTTGATGAGATTCTTGATATGTACATAAACATAATTATTAATCCACTTCTAAAGGTGATGAATAAAATTATTGAATATCACGAATTTTTAGTTATAAATATAGTGAAAATTCTTGTTGAGATAGATTGGATTATCAATGTAGTCCCTAAACTAATTGGATGGTTTAATCATATTCTAATAAACGAATTTGTTAATAAACTTAATTGGACGTATTTAATTCAGTTTAATTTTTAACTAACAGTTAATGTGTATTTCTGAAACTTATGTTGTTTTTTTTTATAATAGTTTTTAATTTACTCGGTTTGGTTTTTGTTCGTAAACATTATTTAATAACTTTGATTATGTTAGAATTTATTTTTATCACTTTATTTAATTTTTTTTATCTATATTTAAATTCTTATTTATTTGAATTTAGTTTAGGCGTAATCTATTTAGTTTTGGGGGTAGTCGAATCTAGTCTCGGGCTTTCTTTATTAGTTTATCTTGTTCGTAGGGCTGATTTATCTTATGTAAATAGATTTAATTTATGTTAAGTTTAATTTTATCCATTTTTTTTTTGATTCCCTTTAGTTTTAATATGAGTTTATACGTTTTAATTTTATTTTTATTTATTTTAAATTTTTATTTCATTTTTTTTTTTGGGTTTTATGATTTTTTCAGTTACGTTAGTTTAAACATGGGCTTAGATAAGTATTCTTTTTATATGATTATATTGACTTTTTGGCTTATAATTCTTATAACTTATAGTTCTTTAAATTTAAACAAATTATATTTTAGTTATTTAAAGCTAATAATTTTTATTATAGTTTTTTTTTTGTTAGTTTGTTTTATTAGACTAGATTATTTTACCTTTTATATTTATTTTGAATGTAGAGTTTTACCTGTATTTATTTTAATTTACGGCTGAGGTTATCAGCCTGAGCGAGTATTCTCTAGTTTATATTTTTTTTTTTACACTTTATTTAGTTCTTTACCTTTATTTTTGTCTATTTTAAGTTTAAATAGAAGTTTAGGTTTCTTTTATTTTGGTGTGGAGTTTGTTTCTGGTAATTTTTATTTATTTTTCTTTTTTATTTTTTCTTTTTTAGTAAGGTTACCTATATTTTTTTTTCATCTTTGGCTACCAAAGGCTCATGTAGAGGCTCCTTTGGCTGGTTCAATGATTTTAGCTGGAGTTTTGTTAAAGTTAGGTGGTTATGGCTTAATTCGTGTATCTTTTATATTTTTATCTTTATTAAATTTATATTCTTTCATTTTTATTTCTGTAAGTTTAATGGGTTCATTTTATGTTAGTTTATTTTGTTTTTTACAGGCGGATTTAAAAGTTTTAGTTGCTTATTCTTCTGTTAGTCATATAGGTTTAGTTTTAAGAGGGGTTATGAGTTTAAGTTCTTACGGTTATATAGGTTCCTTATATTTAATAGTTAGTCATGGATTAGTTTCTTCTGGATTGTTTTACTTAGTAGGATGTTTATATGATCGTCTAGGTTCACGAAGATTATTTTTAATAAGGGGTTTATTGAGCTTTTCTCCTTCTATAGTCATATTTTTTTTTCTATTAATTGTTAGAAATATATCTTGTCCTCCAAGATTGAATTTAGTTTCTGAAGTTTTTATTTGTTTTAGTTTAATTAAATGACATTGTTTAACTTTAGTTTATATTTTTTTGTCTTTATTTTTTTCAGCTTGCGCTATAATTAGTTTTTTTAGTTATATTAGTCATGGGGTTAATTCTGGTTTACTCAAAAGCATGGATTTGGGGTTAGTTCGTGAATTTTTTGTTATAACTATGCATTTAGTTCCTTTATACATATTTGTATTGAATTTGGATTTCTTTATTTAGAATTAACTTAGTTTAAAAAAAATTTCATTTTGTGAAAATGGGGATTCTTAAGAAGTTAATAGTGTTATTTATTTACAACATTAGATTTTTTTTTTTGTCAGGTTCTGTTGTGTTTTTTTTTATGGGTATATACACTTACATTTATAGTTTAAAATTAATTTTTTCTTACAATTTTTTTTTTTTAAATTCTTGCAATTTTAGTTTAATTTTTCTCTTTGACTGATTAAGTTTAATGTTTTTATCTATTGTCTTTTTAATTTCTGGTTGTGTATTTTTTTATAGATTGGGTTATATATTAGGAGACGTTTCAGTTGTTCGTTTTAATTTTCTAGTTTTTTTATTTGTATTAAGAATATTTTTTTTAATTGTTACACCTGACTTATTGTGTTTAATGTTAGGTTGAGATGGCTTGGGGCTGGTTTCTTATTGTTTAGTAATTTACTACCAAAGTAGATCTAGTTTAAGATCGGGATACTTGACTTTATTTCTTAATCGTTTAGGAGATTTATTTTTAATCTTGTGTATTTGTTGATGTTTTAATTATGGTTGTTGACATTATTTTTATTTATTAAGTTTTAATGAGTTAGTTTGGTTTATATTATTTTTCCTTACTTTAGCTTGTTTAACTAAAAGAGCTCAATTTCCTTTTTCTAGCTGATTACCTGCAGCTATAGCTGCTCCCACCCCGGTTTCTTCTTTAGTTCATTCTTCAACTCTAGTAACTGCAGGAGTTTATTTACTTATTCGTTTTAATAAATTTTTAATTGGGGATTTAAGTTTTTTACTTATTAACTTAACTCTTTTGACAGTTTTACTTTCTGGATTTGGGGCTCTTTATGAGAATGATCTAAGGAAGATTATTGCTTTTTCTACTATGGGTCAGTTAAGTTTTATGATTTTTTCTATTATCATGGGTTCTTTCTATTTAAGATTTATTCATTTATTGATTCATGCTGTGTTTAGGTCACTTTTATTTTTATGTTCAGGAATTTTTATTACTGGATTTTTGGGGTTTCAGGATATTCGTTGTATGGGTAATTTGGGTTTACAGAGTCCTCTAGTTAGATCTTGTTTCTTAATTTCTTTATTTAGTTTATGTGGGTTACCTTTTTATTCAGGTTTTTTTTCAAAGGATTTTATTATTGAAATATTGATTTTGACTGAAGTTAATTTTTTTTATTTGTTGATTTTTTTTTTTTCAGTTTATTTAACTTTAGTTTATTCTTTTCGTTTGTTTTATTATTTATTTATTTGCAAAGTTAATTTAATTATGTTTAATTTATTTGATAATTTCTATATAAGTCTTTCTTGTATTTTTTTACTTTTATGTTCAATTTCTTTAGGTTCTTGTCTTTTTTGGTTATTAGATTTACCTTACATTAACATTTTTGACACTTCTTATAAGTATTTGGTTTTATTTTTTTTTATTTATTTTTTCGTTTTTTTTAATATTTTTCAATTTTTGAATTTAAATTCAAGTTCCTTTGTGGTCTTTTTTTTAGGTCATATGTGGTTTTTACCCTTTTTTTCGTCTACTTATATTGTTTCTAAGTTTTTTGGTTTTGGGTATAAGATTTTTTTAGTTATTGATTTAACTTGAACAGAATATTTAATTTCGTTTAATTTAGTTTATTTAGTTAAGGGTTTTAATTTATATTTAAATTCTTTTACTTTAAATTCTTTAAAATTTTACCTTTTTAGATTTATTTTATTTTTATTTTTATTAATTTTGGTTTATTTAGGTAACTTAATTAAAAGTAAAACATTGAAAATGTTTCTATACGTTCACATGTCTTAAATAAAAGTTTAAGAAAATTAATTTTTCTAATTATTGAAAATAATTTGTTTTTAATATTAAACTACATAAACAAGAAGTTAACAATTTAATGTTTTAAAGTTAGTTAGCAGCTTCTTTATTGTACTTCTTTTAACTAGATTATAAATCATTTTTTTTATTAACAGTAAAATGCTTCTTTTTAGCTTTAGTTAAAGTATGGAGATTTAATCTCTTATGTTAAGTCGAAATTAATTGTATTTTTTACTTCTTTACTAAAATAAGAGAAACAAATATGTACTTTTTAATTGCAACTTAAATGTTATAGTTAACTATTCTCCTTTATTTAGATCATTCGATTACTCCATTTAATCATTCGTGGTATAGTCCGTAGGTGATAATTAATGTAATTAAAATTCTTGAGTTGAACCATTGATTTATATTTATTAGTTTATTGGAGATGAATATGGGTAACATAATGGCGATTTCAATATCAAATATTAAAAAAATAACTGCGATTATAAAGAAATGGATAGATAAGTAAAGCCGTGAAGATGAAAAGTTTCTGAACCCACATTCAAATGGGGAGGTTTTGTTAATATCTAGGATAGATTTTTTAGACAATAAAAATGAAATTATTATTAAAGCTATTAATATAACACTTGCTGTTGTCAAACTTTGAAATATTTTAATTTTTTCTTTAAAGTTAAACCTTTTAATTGGAAGTTAAATATACTAATTATACTAAAGAAAAATTTATTTCACCAGTAAAGAATTAAGTATAAAAATAGTCATACCACATCTACAAAGTGTCAATATCACGCTGATAATTCTATACTTAGATGGTTAGTTTTGTTAGATTCTATTAAAGTTACACTTTGGAGAGCAACTATGATAAATATAGTACCGATAATCACGTGGATTCCGTGGAATCCTGTAGTTAGAAAGAATGATGATCCAAAAATTGAATCTGAAATAGTGAATCTTGCATTTTTGTATTCTCATCATTGAAGAAAAGAGAAATATAACCCTAATATAATTGTAAAAATTATTCTTTTAATATTTTGTTTAAATTTTTTTCTTATTAATGCTTGATGAGCTCAAGTGATTGAGGCTCCGGAACTTACAAGAATAATAGTATTTAAAAGAGGGATTTCTATCGGGTTAAATGGGGAGATTCCTTTGGGTGGTCATTTTAATCCAATCTCTGGGGTTGGGGCGAGGCTGGCATGGAAGAATCTTCAGAAGAATGATAAGAAAAATATAATTTCTGAAATGATAAATAAGATTATACCTATTTTGATTATTTTTTTTACTACATTAGTATGGTCACCTTTGATTGAGGATTCACGTTTTACATCACGTCATCACTGTGATAAGTTTAATGTAACAGTGGCAATTGAGGTGGTTAAGAATCATCAATTTTTTTCATTAAATAAACAAATTGAACTAACTAAGAGTGTTATTAGTGAGAAAGATGTTAAAATTGGTCAGGGTCTTTTTGTGACAAGGTGAAATGGATGATTTTTTTGCATAGGGAATTTCGGATGAATATATTGTTATTAAAATTGTAAATACATAAGCTTGAATCAAGGCTACTGCTATTTCAAATATTATTAGTATAGTTTGAATGATTAAGATAATAGGTAATGTTTTTAATCTGTTAATGTTACCTAACAAGGTTATTAGTAGGTGTCCTGCAATTATGTTAGCTGTAAGACGTACACTAAGTGAGATAGGTCGAATAATGTTGCTTAAGGATTCAACTAAAATTATGAACGGAGCGATAAGGGGGGGGGTTCTTAGGGGTAAAAGGTGAGTAAATATTAAGTTTGTTTGATTTCTTCATCTAAAAGTTATTAGTGAAATTCATACAGGTAACCCCAGGGAGATGGAAATGGATAGGTGACTCGTAGGAGTGAATATAAATGGGGTTAAGCCGTAAATGTTTATAATTAAAATAATAATAAATATTGCTTTAAAATTTGATATTAATTGTTTATTAAAATAAATAAATTTTATTTCTTTATAAATAAATTTTTTAAAAATTAATTTTGTCATAGAGTTACGTGATTCTAATAGTCAGAATTTATTTGGTAAATTTATCAATACTAAAACTATAGCAATTCAGTTTCATTGAATTAAAATTGTAGTTCTTGGGTCAAAAGATGAAAATAAATTACTTAGTATTTTTTTTCGAAAAATAAACTAGTTTTAGTTAATTGCACTAGTATGTTTGATAGAATTAATAAGGTGATTCAGGAGTAAGGGGATATTTGTGGTATAAAGAAATACTTAAAAGTAATTTTAATTTGACATTGTAACGTTTTTATTAAACTAATTTCTTACCATTAAGAGCAGTCTTAAAATTGCTATAAATTGGTTTAAGAGACCATTACTTAATTTCAGTCACTTAATGATTTATTTAATTCATTCAATGAATTTTCTAAGTTTGATAGATTCAAGTATAATAGGTATAAAACTGTGATTAGTTCCACAAATTTCTGAACATTGCCCTATAAATACACCTGGTTTTTTAATTAATATACTTGATTGATTTAGGCGTCCTGGGACGGCATCTATTTTAATCCCTAATCTAGGGACAGTTCAGGAATGAAGTACATCGGATGATGAAAAAATTATTCGGATTTGGGCTAAAAAGGGGGCTTTTAGTCGGTTGTCTACTTCTAGAAGACGGAAATCTTTTTTTAAAGAGTATTTTATATACGATTCAAATTCTTTAATAAATTTATCTGAATATTCGTATGATCAGTATCATTGATGTCCTATGGATTTAATTGAGATTGTTGGGTTAATTAGTTCTTCTATAGAGTAAAGAATTTTAAGTGAGGGGACAGCAATAAAGAAGAGTACAATTGTAGGTATTACTGTTCATCAAGTTTCAATTATTTGGTGTTCATTTATATTTAAATTGATTAATTTGTTAAATATCAATGAGTTTATTATAATTGAGATTAATACAGTAATTGAGATGATGATTATTATAGTATGGTCATGGAAGAAAATTAGCTGTTCTATGGTCGGTCTATTACCATCAGGCAGGTAAAATTTAGTTCATTTAATTTCTAAAAGAAATTAAAGATCTCATTTATGAATTTTAAGTTCACTACACTATTCTGTCATTTTAGAATGTTGAAATGACCGGCGTTTCATTAAATGAGTGTTCTCTAGGGGGTAGATTTATTTTTCATTCTAGTGATTGTGGAAGGTTGTTGATAAATAACATTTTACGCTTAAAGGTTAGTCTTTCTCAAATAATTGTTAATAAAATTAGGATTCTCACGAGTGAAATCAGTGATCCTAAAGATGAAATTAAATTCCACAAAGTAAATATATCGGGGTAATCAGAATATCGACGAGGTATTCCGGTTAGTCCTAGGAAGTGTTGGGGAAAAAATGTTAAATTTACCCCCGTAAATATTGCTATAAATTGGATTTTTAATCATTTCTTATTTATTGATGTACCTGTAAACAGCGGGTATCAGTGGATGAAACTTGCAATAATTGTGAACACGGCTCCTATGGAAAGAACATAATGGAAGTGAGCTACTACATAATAAGTGTCATGTAGGATTACATCAATAGAGGAATTGGCTAGTATCACCCCCGTGAGCCCACCGATTGTGAATAATAAAATAAATCCTATAGATCAAATTATTTGGGGTGAAAGATTAATTTTTGAACCGTAGATTGTTGCAATTCAACTAAAAATTTTGATACCTGTTGGGACGGCAATAATTATAGTTGCGGAAGTAAAGTAGGCTCGTGTATCAATATCTATCCCTACAGTAAATATGTGGTGAGCTCACACGATGAAACCTAAGATACCAATAGCGATTATTGCGTAGATTATTCCAATTGAGCCGAATGTTTCTTTTTTACCTCTTTCTTGTATGATAATATGGGAAATTAAGCCGAATCCTGGTAGGATTAGGATGTAAACTTCTGGGTGTCCAAAAAATCAAAAAAGATGTTGGTATAGAATGGGGTCTCCTCCTCCGGTGGGGTCGAAGAAAGATGTATTCAGGTTACGGTCAGTTAATAGTATAGTGATGGCTCCTGCAAGCACGGGAAGTGACAGAAGAAGTAAAATAGCTGTAATCAATACAGATCAACAGAAAAGGGGTAATTTTTCTATTGAGATGTTTTTTGATCGTATATTGATAATGGTAGAGATAAAATTGATAGCACCTATAATTGATCTAACCCCAGCGATGTGGAGAGAAAAAATTGTTAAATCAACTGAGGGTCCTGAATGGGAAGTAATTCTAGATAGGGGGGGGTAAACTGTCCAACCGGTACCTGACCCTGTACCCACAATAGATCTTGATAATAATAAAATTAAAGAAGGTGGGAGAAGCCAAAATCTTATATTATTTATTCGTGGGAATGCTATGTCTGGTGCTCCAATTATTAGTGGTACCAGTCAGTTTCCAAACCCTCCAATTAAGATGGGTATTACTATGAAGAAAATTATAATAAATGCATGGGAAGTAACTAGTACGTTGTAAATTTGGTCACTTTTAATTAATGACCCAGGCTGAGTAAGTTCGGATCGGATTATGACACTTCTTATTGTTCCGATTAATCCGGCTCAGATCCCTAGAATGAAATATAAAGTACCAATATCCTTGTGGTTAGTTGATAAAAGTCATTTTTTCATTCTTTTAATAGGGTGTCTGATTTAAGTAGTAAATTGTAAATTTATTTAAGGGCCTTAATGGTTTCCTCCTATTATAAAAATTGTCATTAAGGTTTAAATTTTAAATCTATTTTCAACTTTGAAGGTTAATAGTTTGGTTAACTTAAATCCTTGGTGGGGGGGGGGAGAGTGGTGGGGGGTTTGGTTTAAATACGGAGAATTTACCTTATATTCTAATAAAATGATTTTAAATTGCAAATTTAAAGGTGAATAATTCTGAGGTTTAAATATTTCATGTTATATACAAAATTGGTAAACTGAATAAATTTAATAATGACAAGTTTCTGTATAATGAAATCTTGTTGATTTTCTTTTTAATTGTTAAATTTGATAGAGTAAAGGTATTTATTTGAATGTATATAAAAATTGAGGCGATTGAGGTTAAAATTATTATACTGGGGATGAATAAAGAAGTTTTTAACAGTTCGTTTAGTACAATTCATTTAGGGAAAAATCCTGTAAGAGGGGGGAGTCCTCTGATGGAAAGTAAATTAAGGGTTAGAGACATTTTTATTTTTAGGGGGAGTCTTCTTATTTGGTTTATATAAATCAGATTTTGTTTTTTAAAAAATCATATGGCTTTAATGGTTAATATGGAATATAGAATTAAAAATGACAATATAATTTTTTTTCTTAATAAAAATGCTGATGACATTCAGGTAAGGTTAAAAATTGATGAATAAGCCATTAACTTTTTTAGGTTTAATTGGTTTATTCCTCCTAGTCTTCCAACGGCTAGGGATAAAATTATTGGTAAAATTATTAAATCCAGTTTAATTAACCTATTTATTAAAATCATTGGGGGGATTTTAACGATTGTAGTTAATAATATACATTCTTTTCATGTTATTTTACTTATAATTTCAGGTTTTCAAGCATGGAATGGGGATATCCCAGTTTTGAGGATTAAACTAATTATACAGACTAATCTGTTTAAATTAGTTTCTTTTATTCTGTTGCATAGGATGGAAAAAATTAAAATGTATGATGAAGTTCTTTGAATAATAAAGTATTTTATTGACTGGTCACTAATTTTATTTTTCGAGATTAGGGGGATTATCATAAATAAAGCTAGTTCTATTATGATTCAAATTATTATCCAGTTGTTAACTCTCAATGAAACTAGGGCTCTTAATGTAATTACATTTAAAAAAATTATTTTTGACGTGTTTAGTTTAATTAAAAAGAGATATTATCATAATTGGGTTATGGGCCCAATAGCTTAAAAGTTTAGCTTATCTTTTTATAAAATGTTGTTTGGCATAAAGAATTTTGAATTCTTAGGTATTAGTTTATTCTAATTTTTATAATTTTTAAAAAGAGTAGAGTGTTTCTACTTGATGTATTCTATCAGAATACTCCTTTATTCAGGCATCTTTTT